AACTCTGCCGGGTTGAACCCACACGTAAAAATGACATTGCCATAAATGGATAAGGTAATATTTCCATTTACTCATCAAGAGAGGCGTACCTTTTGAGCCCAAAAAGGCTTTTCCTTGATACCTAACATAATGAATAAAAGGATCCTTGAACAACCCTAGCTTGGTTTGAATAGAACAGACTTCTACAAGAGGTTTTTTTATTTTTCCATAGAAGTGGATTCGCTCAAAAAAGAGTCCAAAAGATGTTGATCGTAAATAAAACGACTGGTTACGAAGAAAACTGAGGATGGATTCGGATTCACATACATGAGAATTATAGAGGAACAAGAAGCATTTTTGATTCTTTTTTAAAAAAATGGAAATGGATTTCTTTAGTGTAATAAGGCTGTTCCAATTATCATACTTGTAAAGAAAGAAGCGCCCTAAATGTAACGAAGAAGCATCTTTCACCCAGTAGCGTAGGGTTTGCACCAATATTTCGAGATGGATGGGAGGGGTTATTTCTATATCTGACACATAAGTTAAATGTACCAATTGATCTTCTAAAAAAGGAAATAGGGAATGAATTGAGCGTAAATTCTGAAATTTTACTATTTGTTTCCTTTCGCAAAAAGATTCTAGTCGTAGGGAAAAGAAAATTTCTATAATTACTGAAAAACCCTCTGATAGCATTTGAGAATACAAATTCTTATTGTGTCCCAAAAATTCATTTTGGTTAGAACCATTAGTATTAGTAAAAAGAGCAAAATGGTTCTGTTGATCCATTCGATTAATTAAACGTTTAAGAAGTAGAAAACTAAATTTTTTGTCATAATCCACATTTTCCAACAAAACGGACCTCTGATCATGAGCAAATGTAGAAATAGACTCTTGAAAGATAAGCGGATATAGGAAGTCATGTTGACGAGACTTATCGAGGTCTAAATATCCTTTAACTTCCTCCATTTAAATTTAAAATGGAAATTCGATTGGAATAAAAGATAATGGATTTCGTGGATTATCAAATGATACATAGTGCGATACAGTCAAAACAAGGTATTCGAGGAATATAAAGAATAAACACCTCGGAGATAAGTAAACTCATCAACGGACTCTCTATCCTCTCTTTTCCATATAAATAATTTATTAGATTCATTATAGGATAAGAAGGCGGTTAGAAATCCTTTATTTTTTCAACTTAATCGCTCTTTTGATTTTGGAAAATGGATATTTATCAATATACAGCTTCTTTTACACAGTCATCTCCCCTCTAAAATGGAGAATAGTTAGGATTCTTTTTTAATGGATAATCCATTCATGGGCGAAGCCTTTCCCGTAGCGGGCACTAATATATTTTTAACATATAATTAGATCGGTTAGTCATTCAAATTACGAACACAAGCACGTGGCTTTTTGTTTCCCTACAATTGGAGCCAAAGGGCTCTATCCATTTATTCACCTGACCCAACTTTCAATTCATTTTTTTGCTCCAAGAAGTCAAATCAGGACCAAGCTTTTACGAATGAAACAGTTTTAGAATTCTCTATTGATACGACATGCTATTTTTTCCAGTCATTCCCATTTAGGATCAGTCGTGGTCGTACAAACTCTACCGACGGTATGGACGAATCCCTTGCTTCATCCAGATATGTAAAAGATCCTAGTCGCACTTAAAAGCCGAGTACTCTACCGTTGAGTTAGCAACCCCAAGCAAAAAAAGTCTATAAATCCAGTCAAAACCAAACTAAAGATTGCATGACATAATCAAAACATTGAACTAAAAACTAATAAAAAATGAAGGAAAGAAAAACCAAAATCTATGGAACGAAGATAAATGGGTGCTTTTCTTTTTATCCACGATCTAATTATATTTGTTCGATAGACTGTTGTCAAGATAAATGTTGAGAAAAAAATACAATACAAAGGCGACAATAAATTCCATTTTAATGGAAATTACTAAGAAAAAAAGAAGGACTTGTGTTGGATTGGCACTACATGGATTATCTACATAGATAGATAGATAAAAACTAAATGGAACTAGCAAATAGGAAAAATATATATATATATAAATATATTGGAATTAATTAATCAATAGAAGTTGACAAAGCAAATTTTATCTCGTCCTTTAGAACTCCAAAGAAAACCATCCAATTAAAAGGAATATCAGAATTTGTAGATCCAAGTTCTTGAGCTATTCTATTCATTTGAAGATTTTCACAATACCAATACAAGGTATTTTCGTTCTTATCATGTGGTTTTAGAGGAAGAATAAAAATGGGTTCTGATTAGAGTAAGAAAGAGAATAGTAAAGGAAAGGTATAAAAATTTAGATTAGATCCGAGTCATACCCACACTCTTTTTTTTATTTCTTTAATTTCGATTGATTAAGAAAAAGTTCCCTAAAAACATCTGCCTTCTTTGAAATATCATGAACAGTTCCTGTCGGTTTAGCCCCCTTTTCAAGGAAATAGAGAATAGCCGGAACATTTAAATTGGTTTGATTCCTTATCGGATCATAAAAACCCACTTTACGAAGATCTCTGCCTTCTCTTCGGGTTCGAACATCAATTGCAACAATTCGATAAACGGCTCATTGGGATAGATGGAATACCCCCCCCCAGAACCGTATAAGAAGTTTTCCCCTCGTACGGCTCAAGAAAAAATGATTCGAAATTCTATAATTTAAATGCCAAGTAGAAGTAGATCCCTAAAATAATTAAATAAATAGAATAAAAATAAAGCCCTTTCTTGTTTTCAAAAAAACAAAAAAGGCATTCGTACTCATAACTCAAGTTAGATAACTCTCAAATAGTTTAAAGAATGGCCTGAGGCATTTCCGTTATTGAGTGGTCTCTAACCTCTTTCTGTCTCGTTTAGAAGTTTTTTATTCTTCTCTAGTTATTAAGACAATTGAAAAAAGTCTTTCCTTGTTCCAACATGTTTTAGCTTTACTTTGAATCCGTGGGTTTAGACATTACTTCGGTGATCCTTAATCATTTCAAAATGGCAGCAACATACCCCTTTTTATGATTTCTTATATCAAAGAATCATTCAAATGCTTGATTCCCGCTTTATACACTTTTGATCAAAAGAGTTTTACCAATTCGAAAAACGGGTTTGAAACGTGTTCGAATTCGATCCTTTCGATTTATATCTTGAATATACACTTACGAAGTTGTTCCAACTTATTCATTGACACTCACCCTAGATTCTTGCCCCTGAGAAATCAATCAATACTTTATACTCGAGCTCCATCATATTATGGACTATTTGAATTACAATTGAGAGTAATAGAACAGAACAAAAGATGTCGAGCCAAGGGCACCTTCATTGCGATCTAAAATGACGGATGTAAGAATCCACAACTGATCATGTGCTTCAAGTCGCACGTTGCTTTCTACCACATCGTTTCAAACGAAGTTTTACCATAACATCCTATAGTTTAGAAATGGAATCATGAGTAGTCATTGGTTTGGTCAGTACTCCGGATATAGTAATCTATTTTATGTGTATATGGGTAACGAAATTCTTTTCTAAGGAAGTACTCACAAAGAATTCACCTTAAATCCCCTATTTGAATTCCAAATTTGATTGTATAATAAAGTATTATTTTTTTTTTTTTTTATATTTAAGTATAGAAGAATAGAATGATATAATAAAAATACAATAAAAATAACATGAATCAAGGAGTTCGTTTTAATGAATCCACCTCGTCGAGTACCGAGAACTCACAGGAAATCATGGAAAATATTGAAAACACATTTATTTCCTACTTCAACATCATTATTTGAATACAATACATGTTTTCAGCCTATCCTAAGATAGAAAAATCCATTAATTCAACCATCGATAGGTTAAGGAAAATAGCTAAGTAAAAAAAAAATTCCAGGTTTTTTTTTATGAAGTGGATAAAAAGAGTGATATCTGTGGAAAATTTTTCTTCCTTATTGCTTTATCTGATTACAGAAATAGGAATCGAATGAGTAAAGGATTTCCGTATCTATTCGCTAAGTTAAACAACTGTCAACTTAATTCTTAATTCTGGATTAACTATTTCAATTAAAAGGATCATAAATATTTGTCACAAAAAGAAAAACACTGTTGTTACTTAAATAGAACAATACATTGAAGTCCCCACTTGAAAGTAAATTTTCTGTAATCTTTTCCATAAAGTGACTAGAATAGACGAATCGCCTCCTCTCAAAATTGTTAGCTAGATTTACAATTATTAATTCATTTTTTGAATTAGAGCAAAAATGGAAATACCTAAAAAAGGGGGTTCAAACAAAAAAGCATCTGTTACGTATGTAATTTACTTGATCTTTTATTAATGAGGTTTGTAGAACAGATAAAGTTATTAAAATGGATACTTTTCGTTAGGGAGATGATGAAGCATAAATAAAAAGCAGGCCTTTTTCCGAGATACACTAGGTGAGCTAGGATAAGTATAAAAAAAGGATTCGGATTAAGCTCTTGTTCCTAATTTTTATTTTATCCCACTAAAGTTTTGTCTGAAGAGACTTAATACCCTTGATTGAATTCACTTACTACCAAGACTTTTGTTTAGAATTGAAAACGTCTTACTAAATTAATCGATATATCCCTTTACTTTAAATTAAATAAAAGGCAGGTACAGTTTTTCTAAGTACTTACCTTCAGTATGAATATGAAAGAGCATGTGCCGCCGATGAAAGGGCTGTACAACTTATTTTTTTATTCAAACTAGTGTGGTTTATGTTAGTTATACTGAATATAAAAATATATCTGTCATTTGAACTTAATTAAGTTTCTAAAAAAGACATGGTTCAGAAAAAAATTAGTATTAGTAATTAAAGTAGAAAGAAGAATCAAATTCTATCCAATAGGCTATTACTCTGTTATTGTAAATAAACGAGGATTTTCAAAAAAAAAGCGTTCTTTAGTCGCATATAATCCATATCCTCTGGGACGGAAGGATTCGAACCTCCGCATAGCGGGACCAAAACCCGTTGCCTTACCACTTGGCCACGCCCCACTTCTTATATTCTTCACTAATAAACACTAGTGTTAGTAGTGGTTGTTCGTCAATTCCAGCCAAAATTTCTATGGAATAGATAATTTTAAACACGTGTCGATATAGAATTATATAAAAATGGATTGATCATTACATATAATTTAATTAAGATATAAGATATTGTATGAAATTCGAATTTCTTCTATTTTGAATTGAAAATAGAAGGGTTTTTGATTGGGTAAATTCAAAGAAAAAGAAGAGTTTTTGAGTCTATTTTACTTTCTTCATTTTCTAATAACTCAATCAAAAAGCAATTATCTCCAAGAACAAAAAACTTTTGTTATGCTTAATATCTTCAGTTTGAGCGGTATCTGTCTTAATTCTGACCTTTATTCGATTCATGTTTTATTTGCCAAATTACCTGAGGCCTACGCCTTTTTAAATCCAATTGTAGATCTTATGCCAGTTATACCTCTGCTATTTTTTCTCTTAGCCTTTGTTTGGCAAGCTGCTGTAAGCTTTCGCTGAGATATTTAATATAATAATAATACTGTTCTAGAAAAATGCATCCTTTATTCGATAAAAAATATTAACAATGGATAATTGATAAGATCAGATAGGGCTGAGCTCTTGGTGCAAATGAAACCAGTTGCCCTAAATCTGGATCACCCCATTTCTGCATTCTGACGCTTTTCCGGTGAAAAACTCTAGTGGGTTACCCACCAATTAACTATTTTGGTTTTGGATATTAATATTAAAGAGACTTTTGATAATGAAAGAGTCTTCTTCCAAATATTACAACTGAATTTCTGAAAATTCATTTTTTTTGAAGCAGCTTCATTTCTTAGTATCTAAATAGTTAGAATATGGGGTATAAAAATGACGAATCTATTCTCTTTTTTACAAAAAAAATGATATTGGAGATTGTGTAATGCTTACTCTCAAACTCTTCGTTTACACAGTAGTTATATTCTTTGTTTCTCTCTTCATCTTCGGATTCCTATCTAATGATCCAGGACGTAATCCTGGACGAGAAGAATAAAAAAATAGGAGAAGACTTTTTTGTTTCTTTTGCTTTATTTTAAAATTTCCTTACCATTTTTTCAATTTACTCCTTTAACTAGGAATTTTTCTAGAAAAGAAAATAAAAAAGATTTCCTTTCCGATAAATATTAAAGAAAACAAATTCAACGGAAACGGAAAGAGAGGGATTCGAACCCTCGGTACGAATAGCTCGTACAACGGATTAGCAATCCGACGCTTTAGTCCACTCAGCCATCTCTCCAGTTGAAAAAGAATAAGTACTATGTTACATTACTTAACATGTATAAGGTAAGGATTGAAAAGAATATTTCTTCTTTATTTTTCCTTTATTCTTTTATTATATAGATCTAAAATATGGATCTAAAGACGGTTAAACTACAATCCCATTATTTTTTTTTTTTGATAAAATAAGAGTAAGGGCTTTTTCATTCCCACGGCCTGGCCGGGTTAGTACCTAGCCGGGCCTTTTCAAAATACTTTAGTTGAAAAGGTACTATGTTTTTTTTACTAGATTACTAGATATAGTTGGAACTAATTCCTAAAACTATACGTAAAAAAAAGGATAATTAAAAAGATCCTCTCCTTTTTGTTTGAGAACTTCTTTACTTGAAAAAAGGGGGGTTCCATTTTGAATTCTTCCATTAGTTATTTTTATATTATAATTATAACTGACGTTATTTTATCGAACCCTAATCGGTCCAAAACCCTTCAGCAAAAAAGATAGAATAGGTTATTTAAATCATCCCTTTTAGTAATAATTAGAGTCACCTGACAAAAGGCATCAACACTCTAAGTTTCAGGATTTTTGCTGATACCGCCACAATTCTTTTTTGTTCGACAAAAACCCATTTCTATATAATAATGACATTGTAGCGGGTATAGTTTAGTGGTAAAAGTGAGATTCGTTCTATGAATCCCCTAATAGTTAAGGGGTCCTTCGGTTTTCTTTGTATTCCGAACAAAAACTTCATTTCTTAAAAAGGATTTAACCCTTTACCTCGCAATGACAAATTCGAGGACAAATCCACATTCTCGTGATTTTTATCCAAATAAAAATTCAAAATTTGAAAATTGGATTCTGAAATTACGAAACAGAATTCTTATTGAATTGGATCAATACTTCCAATTGAATGAGTATGAATCCATGGATAAGGAAAGTAAAAAAAAATTCTAATCGTAACTAAATCTTCTATTTTTTATTTGTCGAGGGAAAATTGAAGTAAAATAGCTATAAAATGATGACTTTGGTTTACTATAGACATCAACATATTTTTTTAGCTCGGTAGAAAAAAAAAGACTTTTCCTCAGGATTCTCTCCACTAGAAATAGAGAACGAAGTAACTAGAAAGATTTTTCCAATCTTCCTCTTATAGAGGGATCATCTATAAAGCGAGCCACCTTGAATGGATTCAAGATAGAAAAGCTGACATAGATGTTATGGGTCAAATTTGGTTGTTTTTTTCGTTCACAGCTTAGATCATGGA